GCCATAAATTGGGAGAATTTTCACCTACTCTAAACTTCCGAGGGCATGCGAAAAATGATAATAGATCTCGTCGTTAACATTTTTTTTGAATTAGTTTATTCTGCAGCAGCAAATGCTAGTCACAATATAGATTTCAACGAACTAAGTCACTGAGTCATAAAGGTATAAAGATATATTTATATAAAAAAATTATATAAAAAAAAGATATAGATAAAAAAGTAGACAAATAAGACGTATCATTTTATATAGAGTAGTGAGGAATTATGGGACAAAAAATAAATCCGCTTGGTTTCAGACTTGGTACAACTCAAAGTCATGATTCTATTTGGTTTGCACAACCAACAAATTATTCAGAGAATCTCAAAGAAGATAAAATAATACGAGATTGTATCAAGAATTATATACAAAAAACGATAAGAATATCCTCTGATGTCGAGGGAATTGGACGGATAAAGATTAAAAAAAGAATCGATCTGATTCAAGTCATAATCTATATGGGACTTCCAAAATTATTAATAGAGGGTAAGCCTCGAAGAATCGAAGAATTACAGATGAATGTGCAAAAAAAACTGAATTGTGTGAACCGAAAACTCAACATTGCAATTACAAGAATTCCAAATGCTTATCGAGACGCTAATATTCTTGCAGAATTTATAGCCGGACAATTAAAGAATAGAATTTCGTTTCGTAAAGCAATGAAAAAAGCTATTGAATTAGCTGAACAGGCAGGTACAAAAGGAATTCAAGTACAAATTGCGGGACGGATCGACGGAAAAGAAATTGCACGTGTCGAATGGATCAGAGAGGGTAGGGTTCCTTTACAAACCATTCGAGCTAAAATTGATTATTGTGCCTATACAGTCCGAACTATTTATGGCGTATTAGGGATCAAAGTTTGGATATTTCTAAACAACGAATAAGAAACTTTTCCTTATCTTTAACGTCCCATCTTTCAATAAAACAAAAAATGACGAATTCTTACTACATTCTTATTCCAAAAGAATAAATGACAAATTTTATAAGATTGAATAAAAAAATTTATTAATCATTTTATAGTGAAGGAATTGCTATGCTTAGTGTGTGACTCGTTGGTTTTTTTAGAGCGGTTCAATTGAAACAAAAATTGGTAGAATTAATAAAGAACTAATCTAATAACCTACTCATCGCTTTGCATTATCTGGATATAAAGAACCGTTCAAAATAAAAAATAGAAATATATATGCGGTCATATAATTATAGCAACTGAAATCAAATATTTCATAAATAAAGAAATAAAAACAAATCCGATTATGAGTTGTAAAGCAATAAGAATATACAGATAAATGAAGGGGTGAAAGAAAGAAAGAAAAAAAGATATCTATGATATAGAATTCGAATATGTAAAGGTCTATGGGTTATCTCATAACAGGTAGTGTAATAAAGCATCAATATTCAATGGATAAATATATTCCTAGAATAAACGAATCAAGAGCCTCGAATCAATAAAACTGAGAAGGTTGATTCAACAAAAAAGAATAAAATAAAAATAAATAAGAAAATCTCATTAAAATCAAATCTTATTACAGAGGCTCCATTGTAGAATTCAGACCTAACCATAAATCGAAAAGCGATGGGAACGACGGAACCTGTGAATACCTACGATTATTTGAAAATTTAAAACAAATCTTCATGATTCATTAGGTGGGATGGCGGAAGAAACTAAGAACCAATTCGTTGTTTTTTGAAGATTTGTGGGCTAATCCTACATTATATCGGAGATTAATAATGAAAGAGTAAATATTCGCCCGCGAAAATTTGGATTTTTTTGAATAAAGAAAAGACAAATAGAGGTTCGTTAGAACCTTATACCAAAACAACAATGTTTAGGTAGATACGGATAGCAAAAAAGGTCTATAAGAATACATATTTCTTATATATCAAAGCAAGATATACAAATTTCTAATAGATCAATCGATTCTATGAAATGCCAAAAAATTCCGCGATTGTATTTAAACATATGTATCTTATTGTATTGGTATATTATTTTATCGGTTAAATATAAATATTTTTGAATCGATTCATTCGTGAGGAGCCGTATGAGGTGAAAATCTCATGTACGGTTCTGTAATAGAGATGGAATTGAGAAAAAACCATCAACTATAACCCCAAAAGAACCAGATTCCGTAAACAACATCGAGGAAGAATGAAAGGAAGAGCCTATCGAGGTAATACTATTTGCTTCGGAAAATATGCTCTTCAGGCACTTGAGCCCACTTGGATCACATCTAGACAAATAGAAGCGGGGCGGCGGGCAATGTCGCGAAATGTCCGTCGGGGTGGAAAAATATGGGTACGCATATTTCCAGACAAACCTGTTACAGTAAGACCTACCGAAACGCGTATGGGTTCAGGAAAAGGGTCTCCCGAATATTGGGTAGCTGTCGTTAAACCCGGCAAAATACTTTATGAAATGAGTGGGGTCCCAGAAAATATAGCTCGAAAGGCTATTTCAATAGCAGCATCCAAAATGCCTATACGAACTCAATTCATTCTTTCAGAATAATCATTCGAACGAAAGAAGTCTTTCGTATGAAAAAAATGGCAATTGTGGATTTCTTTTTTTGAACACAGAATATTTTTTTTACTTCAACTTTTTGACTGAAAGAGAAAAAAAAATGATATGATTCAACCTCAAACCTATTTAAATGTAGCCGATAATAGTGGAGCCCGCGAATTGATGTGTATTCGAATCATAGGAGCTAGTAATCGACGATATGCTTATATTGGTGACATTGTTGTTGCTGTAATCAAAAAAGCAGTACCAAATACGCCTGTAGAACGATCAGAAGTGATCAGAGCTGTAATTGTACGTACTTGTAAAGAACTCAAACGTAGTAACGGTATAATAATAAAGTATGATGATAATGCTGCGGTTCTAATTGATAAAGAAGGAAATCCAAAAGGAACTCGAATTTTTTGCGCAATAGCCCGAGAATTGAGACAGTTCAATTTCACTAAAATAGTTTCATTAGCACCTGAGGTATTATAATACAAGATCGTGATATGGATATCTTATTTATGAATTGAATCAAATTAATTAATCTATTATATTTCACATATATACCTTGTGTATTTGTGAAATATAATAGATTAAAAAGTATATATAGTAAGTATTACTAAATATTAGAAATAGTAAGTCATTATTATTATATTATTTAATCTTTTTTAATTACTATTTCAAAAAATAAATACAAATAATAAAATAATAGATAGAAAAAAAAGAAAAAGGAATGAAATATCTAGTTCATAATAATTCATTAGTTCATTTTCTAATATTCTATCTTTTTTTTAGTTTTAGAGTATTCTATATATAGAAAACATTATCCTATTAGAATAATATTTTCTATATATAGATTCTTATTATATTCTCATATTCAATATTAGATATTTTATTGAATCAAAAAATAAAAAATCGAAAAAAGGGAGCACGTTGATTATATTGAAAGTAAGGAGCAACAATTATCGTGGGTAAGGATACAATCGCTGATACACTAACCTTGATACGCAATGCTGACATGAATAGAAAAAGAACAGTTCAAATACCACTTACTAATATCACCGAAAACATTGTGAAAATACTTTTACGAGAGGGTTTTGTTGAAAACGTCAGAAAACATCGGGAAAGTAACAAATATTTTTTAGTTTTAACTCTACGATATAGAAGAAATAGGAAAGGGTCATCGAAAACTTTTTTAAATTTAAAACGAATCAGTACACCCGGTCTACGAATCTATTCTAACTATCAACAAATTCCGAAAATTTTAGGAGGGATGGGGATTGTAATTCTTTCTACTTCGAGAGGTATAATGACAGATCGAGAGGCTCGATTAGAAAGAATCGGCGGAGAAGTTTTATGTTACATATGGTAATTTTTCCGATATCCGAATTCTATGAAAAACTTCTCTCCATTCAGAAGAATGGAGAGAGAAAACACAGATTTCGAATATGACTCCTGATACATTAATGAATGCGTGAAAAGGATTTTACTAGAATAGAAAAGATTTAATTACTGAATCACTTATCAGCGTATATTCCAGGTTCCTTTATCGAAAAAATCGAATTAAAAAAAAATTCGAGGATATGTTTCCAACAAAATTCGATGTACTCTTCTTTTATATGTATACGACCGGGAAAGGGAAAAATGGAAGTATAAGTCACTTAATTTAAGTAGACTCTTTTTTCACTTCAACATTTTTTTAGGGGACACAATTAGAAGTGAAAAATATAAGGAAACCCAATTTTCTTCCAATAAATAGATTCAGCATTAAGTTAAGGAATAAGAAATATGAAAATTAGAGCCTCTGTTCGTAAAATTTGTGAAAAATGTAGATTGATCCGCAGGCGAGGACGGATTATAGTAATTTGTTCCAATCCAAAACATAAACAAAGACAAGGATAATATTTTCACAAAAGAAAGAAGGGCTTTCTATTTAAAAGAAAGTACCGAATGCACAAATCAAATAAATTGATATTTAAATTCAAATAAAAAAAATCTTATTAATTATTAATATTCAATCAATATGGCAAAACCTATACCAAAAGTTGGTTCACGTAAAAATGGACGTATCGGTTCGCGTAAGCAGACTCGTAAAATACCAAAGGGAGTTATTTATGTTCAAGCGAGTTTCAACAATACCATTGTGACTGTTACAGATGTGCGGGGTCGGGTGATTTCTTGGGCCTCCGCGGGTTCGTGTGGATTCAAGGGTACACGAAGGGGGACACCATTCGCCGCTCAAACCGCAGCAGGAACTGCTATTCGAATAGTAGCGGATCAAGGCATGCAACGAGCAGACGTAATGATAAAGGGTTCCGGTCTAGGAAGAGATGCGGCATTACGAGCTATTCGTAGAAGTGGTATACTATTAGGGTTTATACAGGATGTAACGCCTATGCCACATAATGGATGTAGGTCTCCTAAAAAAAGACGTGTGTAAAACTAAAAATATAAACATTAAAGA